GTTCTGGGGTTTACATATACTCATATGTTTTGTTATAATGGAAATTGAGAAGGGTTTTTGGATTGAAAAAATCAAGACTGATTAGTTCTGTCTCAATTTCGATTTTCTTATGTCATTAGGAAAACACAATTTTTAGATTCAAATCCCAGAATCGTTGATGAATTCGAAGTAAGCGGGCAATAGTTAATGGTTCCAATTTGTCGGCTGAAAATCCACAGTGCTAATTCTCTCGCTTTTCTATTGAGAAATCAAATATGGATTTTCAGATACTCTATAATCAATCAAAGGGATGGATCAAATACAAAAATGCAAATAAGGGGTGTTTATTTTAGGAAAAGTATTAAGGAAAATGGGAGTCAAAATACAAGTACAATCAAAATTCCGTAATCCGGAAAAATTTTCTCATCTATTTTGTATCATTTTGGCGGCATGGCCGAGTGGTAAGGCGGGGGACTGCAAATCCTTTTTCCCCAGTTCAAATCCGGGTGTCGCCTGATCAACAAACAAAAAACCTCGAAATCTCTTCTTCTCTTCTGTTCTGATGATATAACTCGCGGAATGATTACCCGTGAGAAGTAGAGGAAACAGACTGTTGATACTTTGTTTGATTCTAATCAAAAGGAAATAGTCGAATCGTCTGGCAGAGGGGCTATCAAAACTTCAGGATTCCCTTCTATCACTAAGGGAGTGCCTAAGGAATGGATCTTGAATCATATTGTAGAGCCCGGCAGGAAATCAGATTCAATTAAGAATTTTTGATTGGAAAGGGTCGTAAGGTGCTTTATATACGTATACGACGGACTCACGAGAATCCCGGAGTGCTCGGGTATCCAATCAATATTTGATTGGATGAATAATTGACTTTTATAGAAAAGGGGGCAAAAAGGACGCACTTTTTTTCTTAAGGCGCTAATAATTGGGAAGGATGGGGGTACGGATTCGATCAAATTTGTCTTGTTTAGGGATTTCTCCCTTTCTGTTTTGACTTATGAAAATCAACAAAATAAAAAAAGAATAGGACTTTTTATTTTTTATGTTATTTGATTCGTATTCCGGCATGTTCACATTTCCTTGGGATGTTACTCCGCATCTTGCTTGTATTTAATCTTTCGCGATTCAAAATCATAATCGATTTTTTGGATTGGTTTCTCAATAGTGTTCGGCCAGAATCCCTTTTTGACTCTGCACCATGGATTCCATTATTATTAGTGAGGAATAATGGAATCATTCCTTCGTATTTATATTTATAGAGATAGGGGACATAATTCACATGGATATAGTAAGTCTCGCTTGGGCTGCTTTAATGGTAGTCTTTACATTTTCCCTTTCACTCGTAGTGTGGGGAAGAAGTGGGCTCTAAAAGTACTACTGATTGAGTTGAGGAATCAAACCTTATCAATTGTTTTCTAATTATAGATCGTTCTCAAACTCGCTTTGAACTAAAAAAAAAATATCTGAATTTCGAATCCCATTGAATTCCAATCGAAGAATCTATGATATGAAGCATACTCTTTCAATCAAAGAGATATTTCAGCGATTCCCGTGTTTGTATTTTGAAAAGAAAGGGATTCAGATAATTGGAACAAAGAGATGTAGCAAGTTGGGAGTTATGTCAATTCCAGACAAATGCAAAATTCAATTAAAATATATTTTTTAATTAAATATATGGAATTAATATACACATATAGGAAGACAATAGTGTAGATTGGTCTAGCTAAACTGACTTTAATTCTAGATTCAAAACTTTATAGACTAAGAAATGGGTATAGACTGAGAGGTAGATAGTATGGTAGAAAGAAAGATGAATCTATTTCTTTCTTACCATACTATCCAATTCATAGAATATTCACGATTATAGTCCGCTCATTTCATTTAAGTTAAGACGCGAAATGGAAACCCTTTTATTTGACTTCGTCCATTTTTGAGAAAAAAAAAGAAGGAAAGTTTCATTCCATTGAATTTGAAAATTCCATGGAATTAATCATTTTGACTGACTGTTTTTACGTAAATGATAAGTAGAAAAGCGGTAGGAACTAGAATGAATAGTGCAGTAGCAATAAATGCAAGAATATTTACTTCCATAATCTCATCGGTTTTTTTACTTCACAATAACTCGGGATTTAATCCCCTAGAGATGCAAAATCTTTCATCTAGTAATTCAATGAATTACTTCTCAATGGTCTTGAATCAGATCAATATCATGAATAACAATATCTGATCTATCAAATCAATTTGTCGTCGAGACTTGAATAGTATAACATTATAACATAGGAAGTTATTTTATCCATACCGAATCCAAATTGGATTTGGATTCCTGACCCAATCCATCCAAAATCCCTTTCTTTTTATTTATTACCCCTTTCCTTGTTTTTTTATATAATCTAGCTTGTGTCTTCCTTGTACAATGTACAATCAATCATCTGATGAAGTATCATCAGATTGCCTTTTCACTTCGATTAGTCACCTAGTTACAAACCTAAACAAACAAGAAAAGCGAAAA